AATATTAGAGATTGGTTGGGTAAAAAGTCAGAATTCGAAATTTTAGATCAACAATTCCAAATAAAAAAAAACAACCAGGAAGACGCAATAGAGTTCTGGGAGAACATTCCATATGCACAAAAATCAAGAAGTGTTCTGTTACTAGCTCAATCAATTTTTAGAAGATATATTAAATTACCCTTATTGATAATAGCTAAGAATATTGGACGTATTTTATTACGACAATCTCCGGAATGGTACGAGGATTTCCAAGATTGGAATAGAGAAATTTATCTAAAGTGCAGCTATAATGGTCTTCAATTTTCCAAAACAGAATTTCCTGAAAATTGGTTAAGAGAAGGGTTTCAGATAAAAATCCTATATCCTTTTCATTTGAAACCTTGGCACAGATCTAAGCTACGACTCTCTGATAGAGATCGAAAGCAACAAGATGATTTTGATTCTTGTTTTTTAACAGTTTTGGGAATGGAAACGGAATATCCTTTTGGTCCTCCGCGAAAAACACCTTCCTTTTTTGAACCCATTTTTAAAGATATAGACTATAAAGTCGAAATCAGAAAATTCAATTTTAGAGTTCGAAGAGCTTTAAAAAAAATAAAAAAAAAAGAAGCAAAAGCATTTTTATTTGTAAAACAAATACTAAAAGAACTTTTAAAAGGAAAGAAAATTCCATTATTTATACCGAGAGAAATATATGAATCAAATGAAACTGAAATAGAAAAGGATTCTATAATCAGCAATCAGATAATTCATGAATCACTTAGTCAAAATCGATCTACAAATTATTCACAGGCAGAAGAAGAAATTAAACATAGAATTGATAGAAGAAACACAATCAGAAATCAAATAGAAATAACGAAAAAAAATAAAAAGAATAATGGAGAATCACCCCCAAAAATTTGGAAAATATTTCAAAGAAAAAATATTGAATTAATCATTCAATTTTTCATTGAAAAAACATACATGGATATCTTTCTATGTATCATTAATATGCGCAGAATCGCTCTACAACTTTTTATGGAATCAACAAAAAAAATGATTGAAAAATACATTGACAATAACGAAACAAATCAAGAAAAGATAAAAAAAAAAAAACAAAATAAAATTGACTTTATTTCGACTATGACTATAAAAAAGGCTTTTGATAATCTTAGAAATAGTAAGCGGAAGTCACATATTTTTTTTGATTTATCTTACTTGTCACAAAAATATGTATTTTTAAAATTATCACAAACCCAGATTATTAACTTCAATAAGTTAAGATCTATTCTTCAGTATAATGAACCGTCTTTTTTTCTTAAGAATGAAATAAAGTATTTTTTTGGAAGGCAAGGAATATTTGATTCCGAAGTAAGACATAAGAAACTTACAAATTATGGAATGAATCCATGGAAAAAATGGTTAAGAGGTCATTATCAATACGATTTATCTCAGATTACATGGTCTAGATTAGTCCCACAAAAATGGCGAAATGGAAAAAACCAATGCCAGCCGTCTCAAAATAAAGATCTAAAGAAATGGTATTCCTATGAAAAAGACCAATTCTTTGATTACAAAAAAAAACAAAATTCGAAAGTCTATTTATTACCAAATAAAGAAGAGAATTTAAAAAAAAACTATAGATATGATCGTTTATCATATAAATATATTCATTCTGAAACTAAGAAGAAGTCCTATATTTATAGATCATCATTAGAAACAAATAAGAAGCAAGAAAATTCCACCAGAAATAAAGAAAAAATTGTTAACATACTCAAAAATATTCCTATCAAGAATTATCTAGAAAAAAGTGATATTATATATATGGAAAAAAAGACAGATAGAAAATATTTGGGTTGGAAATTGAATACAAATATTCAGGTTGAACCTAATAAGGACCAAATCCAAATAAGGGATAAAATTCATAATAATGGTCTTTTTTATCTTCCGATTGATTCAAATTCCGAAATCAATTACAAAAAGGTCTTTTTTGATTGGATGGGAATGTCTTTTGATTGGATGGGAATGAATGAAAAATTCTTAATCTTCAATCGCCTCATATCAAATCCGAAATTTTTTTTCTTTCCAGAGTTTGTGATACTTTATCATAAATATAAAGAGAAACCTTGGTTTATCCCAAGCAACTTACTTCTTTTTAATTTGAATATAAATAGTGAAAATCAAAATATCAAGGAAAAGCAAGAGGAGGATGAGGATTTTTTAAATTTTAGCCCATCCAACTCAAAAAACTATTTTGAATTAAAGAATCAAAACAATATTGAAGAATCTTTTTTAGAATTGATCGAAAAACTAAAAATATTCTTCAAAGGAGATTTTCCTTTGCAATTAAGATGGACTGGACGTTTGAATCAATTGAATCAAAAAATGATGAATAATATCCAGATATATGGTCTCCTGGTTAGCCTCATAAATGTAAGAAAAATTACTATATCCTATATTCAAAGGAAAGAAATGAATCTGGATATAATGAGGAGACGTTTAAATCTTACACAATTAACGA